CCATTTAACGTCAGGTTGATCTAGGCCGGAGGCAGACCTACGTCAAGGTAACCCTTCTTTGAAACACTTTGGTATTGCTCCTGAATCAGAATACAAATAATGAATCAGAGCACATGGAGCCATCTCGTTATCTTCCTGTCAAGAAAAAATATGGTGAACGAGCTGATCTTTCTATCAGTTAATGAAAGAGCCCAATGCAAAAAAAATGCATGTTGGGTCTTTGAAACAGTTCGAATCATTTCGACAATAATCAGTTTGATCTGTTTTACCGAGAAGGTCTACGGTTCGAGTCCGTATAGCCCTATACTTTTTTGTATAGTTTTCATTTCCTAATTAATGCTTGCTTGTGGCTGGCCGGTTGATTGGTCCATAGAAATGGAATCATTCCCACATGCTCACGGAGATCGATCCCTCGGGGCATGAAAATGAAAACAAGAATTTATTCCAATGGATATGGATCCACATTTTCAAATCTCGGATAAACAAAGCCATTCTTCTTCATTAATCTTCGTGTGTGAATGACATACGACTTTTTCCTCTTTTCTTGTCCATGATCAAAGATTTAGTGATACACCTTTGCTTTGGTATACCCAAGTCAATTTATGAAGTCAAAATCATAACATGAGCCTGGCTAAAAACTCCAACCTGACCCAATCAAATCAAATCGAATAGTAAGTCACATGGATCTAGTACCTATTCTTGTTCTTGTATTTGTAAGCCAAAAACGAAGTTGGTAAGTTTCATTGTAAAATAGGCTTTTCTTCGTATAACCGGCCTGGCAAAACAAGTAGTTATTTTTCTGTTTCTGTACAATACTTATTTTTTTGTATTCCAATTTACTCCAATCCAATTGCTCATCATTCCAATTCTACCGATGCAGACTTTATGCAAGAAGATTAGGGGCTTGGATGAGTTAGGAATCCCCCAACTCATCACTTTTTGGTGGAACAACAACCCCAGTTTCAGAGATAATGACTTGGTCCTAATCAATGTTTGCGCCCTCTTCTATTTTTATTTTTATGAGTGGGTCTGTCGAATCGTTCGACAACGCGTGATTCCATTCCATTAGAAGTATCTTCTGTAGATCATTTACAATTCATCCGACTCTACCACTGCACTATGCTCCATTGTGTAGGTTTGTTTCAAAAGAAGTCTTTTTATTGTCACGAAGCCTAACCGTTGGTCTTACTAGATATTATTACATTAACAAGTATTTCGAGTCATTCCAAATCAAGATCTTTAGTCCTAGAAATTGGTCCGAAATGGAATGCTCTTTCAAGACTTCGAACTCGAATTAAATAATTCGATTGTTTCTGGGGGGTAAGGTCGGGGTAGTACAGGTCCAAAGTCTCTAATTTGGGTATAGGAACTTATATATAAGGGTTCCTCAGAATTCAACGGATTGAATAAAATCAATTAAGTATAAATCTGGGACAAGGAGAGAGAATCTAATTGGTCGATGCATTCTGTTTCTGTATCCGTATCGAATCAATAGAAGCAATGATCCTCTATCCAGATCTTAATGAAAAGAATACACGAACGCCAACCGAGTAGAATATACCATAACGAGATGGAAATCCCTAGACATTCTACTACATCTGACTACTGACTCTATTCTAAATCACTAAGCAAAAAAAAAAAGAGAAAAAATGAGCCAGACCTCTTCTTTGATTATATTAATTGAATATTTCAATTTTAACATAACATTTATGTTTAATATTTAATTGAATCTTTCTTTTATTCATTTTATTTATGAATATGAATATTATTTCAATTCATATTATTTAATTGAATATATTCTTTCATTCCCTTTTTATAGAGAATCCGAGGCAAAGTGAAATTGAGAGAATTTTATTTGTATAAGAGCATGATATGTCTACATTATATCGAAATAGAATCGAAGTAAGTGAGATTACGTTGGATAAATCTTGAAACGAGACATGACCCACAGCAAACAAACGAAACTATGTGGTTCGATCAAAATGTTTGTTTCGACTAAGCAGTTATGGATGAATTGACAATTCCGATTCGAATCGACTAATTCGGTATATTCCACATTCATAGGAGTACATCTATGTTTCTGCTTCACGAATATGATATCTTCTGGGCATTTCTAATAATATCAAGTGTTATTCCTATTTTGGCATTTCTAATTTCCGGAGTTTTAGCCCCGATTAGTGAAGGACCAGAGAAGCTCTCTAGTTATGAATCGGGTATAGAACCCATGGGGGATGCTTGGTTACAATTCCGAATCCGTTATTATATGTTTGCTCTAGTTTTTGTTGTTTTTGATGTTGAAACGGTCTTTCTTTATCCATGGGCAATGAGTTTCGATGTATTGGGTGTATCTGTATTTATAGAAGCTTTAATTTTCGTGCTTATCCCAATTGTTGGTTCAGTTTATGCATGGCGAAAAGGAGCATTGGAATGGTCTTAGCTCCTGAATATTCAGACAATCAAAAAGAAGGAAAAGATTCCATTGAGACAGTTATGAATTCTA